AATGGTGTCCCTCTTCTCGTACCTCTGAATCCACAAGTACCGGCGGAGGACCAAGAAACCACTCGACCCCGTACATCTGTAACAGTGACAATGGTATTATGAAAACTTGCTTGAACATGAATAACTCCCTTTGGTATTCTACGCGCACTCTTACGTGAACTAATACGTCCGTTCTTACGTGAACCAACTCTCGGTATAGCTTTTGCCATATTTTATCATCTCATAAATATGAGTCAGAGATATATGGATATATCCATTTCATGTTAAAAAAGATTCCTTATTTATGTATCACTTGCTTTAGCGAGTCTGATTATCCCTGTCTTTGTTTATGTCTCGGGTTGGAACAAATTACTATAATTCGCCCTCGCCTGCGGATTAGTCGACATTTGTCACAAATTTTACGAACAGAAGCTCTTATTTTCATATTTGTCATTCCTTATCTTAAATTTGAATCTACTTCTTGGTTGGAAGAAAATAAGTTTCTTTAGATTTTGCATCTTGAATCATATTCTCGCGAAAGGAATGTTCAAGTTAAAAAATCACTTAATCCTTTGAATCCTTGTTGCGGAGTCGATAAATTATGCGTCCTCTGGTTGAATCATAACGACTTACTTCAATTTTGACTCTATCTCCTGGTAGTATCCGGATAAAACTGCGTCGGATCTTTCCTGAAACATAACCTAGAATCAGATCTTCATTATCTAAACGAACCCGGAACATGCCATTGGGAAGCGATTCGGTAATTAAACCTTCATGAGTCCATTTTTGTTCTTTCATTCCAGGTAAAGCCCCCTTGAAGTATCAACTAATGGAGGAGGAACAATATTAGACAACTCGTTCCTTTTCTTTTTTTTTTTACAATTACAAATAGTAAGTTTCGAATCTAATTTGTATATTAAAAAGATTACCATATATAACACAAAATTTCTCCACCGATTCCTTCTAGTCGAGCCTCTCGGTCTGTCATTATTCCTCGAGAAGTAGAAATAATTACAATCCCCATCCCACCTAAAATTCGAGGAATTCGTTGAGAGTTAGCATAAATTCGTAGACCGGGTCGACTGATCCGTTTTAAATTTAAAATATTTCTATAGGGACCTTTCCTGTTCCTTCTATGTCGCAGCGTTAAAACCAAAAAATATTTGTTGTTTTCTCGATGTTTTCTCGCATTTTCGATAAAACCTTCTCGTAAAAGTATTTTAACGATATTTTCGGTAATATTAGTAGATATTATTCGAATCACTCTTTTTTTATCCATATCAGCATTTCGTATAGAGGTTATTATCTCAGCAACAGTGTCCCTACCCATGATTAACTAAAATTGTTAGTGACTCAAAATTTGATATAATCAACATGCTTTTCTTTTTTTTTACTTAATTTGTTTGTTTATGAGTAATTAATAAAGGTATATACGTGAGATACAATCTATTTCTTAATCTATTTCTTTCAAATACCCCGCTTTAAACATATCACGATCTTATAATACCTCGGGAGCTAATGAGACTATTTTAGTAAAATTTAATTGTCTCAACTCCCGGGCGATCGCGCCAAAAATTCGAGTTCCTTTTGGATTTCCTTCTTGGTCAATAACAACTGCAGCGTTGTCATCATATCGTATTATCATACCATTGTCACGTTTGAGTTCTTTACAGGTACGCACAATTACAGCTCTGACGACTTCTGACCTTTCTAGGGGCATATTTGGTACTGCTTCTTTGATCACAGCAACAATAACATCACCAATATGAGCATATCGACGATTGCTAGCTCCTATGATTCGAATACACATCAATTCTCGAGCCCCGCTGTTATCTGCTACATTTAAATGGGTTTGAGGTTGAATCATATCATTTTGAAATCTGTTTTTTCAATGCAAAGGACGAAGAAAAAAAAGAAATATTCTTTGTCTAAAATAAAAAAATTGCAATTTTCCAAGACTCATTTCTATTGGTTCTACTTTATTTATCCTTTATCTCGAAATAATGAATTGAGTCTGTATAGGCATTTTGGATGCTGCTATTGAAATAGCCCTTCTAGCTATATGTTCTGTTACTCCACCCATTTCATAAAGTATTCGACCCGGTTTAACAACAGCTACCCAATATTCGGGGGATCCTTTCCCCGAACCCATACGTGTCTCGGCAGGTCTCGCTGTAATCGGTTTGTCTGGAAATATACGTACCCATATTTTTCCACCACGGCGTACATTTCGTGTCATTGCTCGTCGACCTGCTTCTATCTGTCTAGATGTGATCCAAGCGGGTTCAAGTGCCTGAAGAGCAAATTTACCGAAACATATACGATTCCCTCGATAAGATATTCCTTTCATTCTTCCTCTATGTTGTTTACGGAATCTGGTTCTTTTGGGGTTATAGTTGATGGTTCTTTCTGAATTACATCTCTACTACAGAACCAGACGTGAGAATTTCTTCTCATCTGGCTCCTCGCGAATTTGAATAAAAGGATTCTAAAATAAAAAATTTGAATTTGAGGTAAGATA